TAAGGATCACAATGGATCTACAATAAGATCGTTTATTTACAACTACAACGAAAAGGTATACAAAGTCAACAGATCTTAACCAATCATTAAATAAGATTTATGGCTACACAAACCGTTGAGGAGAGTTCTAAATCTCAGCCACGAAAAACTAATGTAGGAAATTTATTGAAACCATTGAATTCGGAATATGGTAAAGTAGCTCCGGGCTGGGGGACTACACCCCTTATGGGAGTCGCAATGGCTTTGTTTGCGATATTTCTATCTATCATTTTGGAAATTTATAATTCATCTGTTTTACTGGATGGAATTTCGATGAATTAGGTTCCTAAGGACTATATATAAAGTCTTAGTTCTAGGTTTTCAATAAAAAAAAGTACTTAAGACTCAGATTTCTAGACCATTCTGGTAGTTCGACCGTGGAATTTTTTTGTTTCGGTATTTCCGGAATATGAGTGTGTGACTTGTTACAATTGATCCTATTGATAATACAGAGAATAGTCTGTCATCTCTATCAAGATGATTCTACCTCGTTGGATATTTATTCTAGTATCTGGAGCACGAAATATAAATATTATAGAATAGATCAAGAAAAGAAATATTTGAACTATGATTCATACCTACTATTCAGTCAGACCTCGCGACCGGACTCAAAAAAATGCAAATTAGGTATTTTCTAAATCAAACGCTTTTTCTTCCTTCAGACTGAATTGGGTTGACGAACATCCTTTTTTTAGATTTTGTTGAGTTATTAATTACATGCATTCATTGAAATTGGATAAGTGATGATCAAATGGTTCTTACTCAGAGAACCTTTGCGTTTAGCGCGGGTTTTATTAAATCATCGTGGTTCTTAGTATGAATCTGAGGTTTCAATTGATTCACAGGGTCTCAACAAGGGAATTCCTATCAATAACTAGTAAAACAAGAGTCAATCCGCATTATTACATTATTACGCAAAAAACAAAAATAATAGGAAAGAGAAGATTCAAGAGGCCTTTATTTTAATTTAACAATTAACATAAAAAAAAAAAAGAACAGGGGAGCCAACTTGATATTTTTGGCATTATCATCACAAAGAAGAGATTCCGGATTTTTGTTATTTCGTATCTTTGGGGCAAATTGAATCAAGTGGCTTATTTGAACTTTATATTATACATATCCGTTAAAATCGGTATTTGATTTGTGTTGTTTCTGCTTGAGCCGTACGAGGTGAAATTCTCATATACGGTTCTCAGGGGGGGTCTGTTACCTATCCCAATAAAGTATATGATTGGTTCGAAGAACGTCTCGAGATTCAGGCGATTGCAGATGATATAACTAGTAAATATGTTCCTCCTCATGTCAACATATTTTATTGTCTAGGGGGGATCACACTTACTTGTTTTTTAGTACAAGTAGCTACGGGTTTTGCTATGACTTTTTATTATCGTCCAACCGTTACAGAGGCTTTTTCCTCTGTTCAATACATAATGACTGAGGCTAACTTTGGTTGGTTAATCCGATCAGTTCATCGATGGTCAGCAAGTATGATGGTTCTAATGATGATTTTGCATGTATTTCGTGTGTATCTCACAGGGGGATTTAAAAAACCCCGCGAATTAACTTGGGTTACAGGTGTGATTCTGGCCGTATTGACTGCGTCTTTTGGTGTAACTGGTTATTCTTTACCTCGGGACCAAATAGGTTATTGGGCAGTAAAAATTGTGACAGGAGTACCTGACGCGATTCCTGTAATAGGATCACCTTTGGTGGAGCTATTACGCGGAAGTGCTAGTGTGGGCCAATCCACTTTGACTCGTTTTTATAGTTTACACACTTTTGTATTGCCTCTTCTTACTGCCGTATTTATGTTAATGCACTTCCCAATGATACGTAAGCAAGGTATTTCAGGTCCTTTATAGAGAAGATAGATCATCTAAATTTTGATCATATATCATTTCGGGGAGGAAGAAAAAATAGTCTTGTATTTCATTGCTACAAATATGGATTATTTAAAAATAAGACATGTTTTTTGGATACCTCTCTTCAACTCTGAAGTATTGTATTCCTTATTTGATACCAAATAGTTGAAGTGGATTCTCTAAAGAGAAGATGGATTATGGGAGTGTGTGACTTGAACTATTGATTGGGCCATGCAGATATATGATTTTATCTGCCACGTTGGAATTCACAACCAAATAAAATGTGTCTCCGCATCCAACCACCACGTAAGTCCCCCTACTATAACTATAAGTAGGGATATGCCGGTTCACTTGAGGAGAATTTTTTCTATGATCATACCCGAATCATGTCATGTATGAGCAGGCTCCGCAAGATCCCGTAGAATAGAAGCATAGAATAAATAATGTGGCACGACCCAATGTTGTATCTATTCCACTTATTTATTTGAATTTTATTTATAGTATAGAAATGCATTCATTTCCTCCGCATTGATCCAGATCTATGATACTATCGGAGTGAAATAAGGGATCTAAGGAAGAATGGAGGCTATACTTTATTAGTAACAAGTAAATACTTTGTTTGTATTTAAGAAAATCGAGATGTTGCGGGGATAAACATCAATCAAAAGACATGAGACAATCCAAAAAGCACTTGATCATGATCAAATTTGTAAGCCTACTTGGATATTGAGCATTTATCCGTAAGAATTTAATTCTTTGCAATGAATAATTGCAACTTCGGAAAATTGAACTAGGTATTTCTTACATTGAGTCATTATATATTAATATATAGCTATATAGCGCGGATATGTGTGAAATATATATTTTTTATACGGATCTACTTCTATTTGATTCTTGCTCGAGCCGGATGATTAAAAATTATCATGTCCGGTTCCTTCGGAGGATGGATTCCTAAGAATTAAGAATTCACCTATCCCAATAACAAAAAAACCTGATTTGAATGATCCTGTATTAAGAGCTAAATTGGCTAAAGGGATGGGGCATAATTATTATGGAGAACCCGCATGGCCCAATGATCTTTTATATATTTTTCCGGTAGTAATTCTAGGTACTATTGCGTGTAACGTGGGCTTAGCGGTTTTAGAACCGTCAATGATTGGTGAACCGGCGGATCCATTTGCGACTCCTTTGGAAATATTACCTGAATGGTACTTCTTTCCCGTATTTCAAATACTCCGTACAGTACCCAATAAGTTATTGGGTGTTCTTTTAATGGTTTCAGTACCAACGGGATTATTGACAGTACCCTTTTTGGAGAATGTCAATAAATTCCAAAATCCATTTCGTCGTCCAGTAGCTACAACAGTCTTTTTGATCGGTACCGTAGTAGCTCTTTGGTTAGGTATTGGAGCAACATTACCTATTGATAAATCCCTAACTTTAGGTCTTTTTTAAATTCAAATGGATTCAACTTTGAAATACCGTGTATAAGTGTATAAGTATTAAGTATCTAGGGAAGATTGACTTTGAAGCAAGACTATTCCTTAGATACATTAATTAGATTATACTCCATTCTGAGCTGAGTACGGATCGTGCTGAAGATTAAAAACTAAATTTCTAATTTTGATTGAGATTTTATTTATATATCTTTTTATTTGCATCTTCTTTCTAATCTAAAAAGAAAGAAGAAGCAAATAAAAAGATATATAATCTATAATAGATTTCAAATTTAAAATAAAAATTTTTTATTAGGTAAATCGATTGCGAAATGCTTTTGTAGGGTGTCTAATATTTGTTTTACATCTTCTATGCGAAAATATTCAATTCTCATAAGGTCTTCTTGACTATTACTCAAAAGGTCCAATAATGTATGTATATTGGACCTTTTGAGACAATTATAGGTCCTGGAAGGCAATTCTAATTGGTCAATAAAAATACATTTCAATGGAATTCTTTTTTTGTTTTTATTAAAATTAGTTAATCTATCTTGAAAGGTAAAAGGGGGTAAAGTAAACCGGTTTTTATTTTCTGTGAAATTAATGCCCTCTTCCTCTGTATGTAGAAAAGGAATAAATAAATCAATCAAATTACGAGAAGCTTCATAAAGTGCTTCCTTAGGAGTTAAACTCCCATTCGTCCATATTTCTAGAAAAAGTATCTCTTGTTTTTCATTCCCATCCCCATAAGAATGAATACTATGATTTGCATTTCGAACAGGCATGAATACAGCATCTATAGGGTAACTTCCATCTTGAGAGTTATTTGTGGGTTTCATACGATATCCGCGATTCCTATTAATTTGTAATTTAATACACAAATCAATTGGTTCCGTAAGGTTAGCTATATGCTGTGTCGTGTCAACTATTTCTACAGAAAGTGGTGAGATGATATCTTGAGCGGTTACGTGTCTAGGACCTCTGACGCAAATAGATGCATCTCTAATTCCATATAGGTTACTTCTCAATACAATTTCTTTCAAATTTATTAAGATTTCGTGGACTGATTCTTTAATACCTACTATTGTCGAATATTCATGTGTTACCTTCTCAGATTTTGCACGTGTGATACATGTTCCTTCTATTTCTCCAAGTAAAGCCCTTCGCATAGCGATACCTATGGTATCGGCTTGACCTTTTATAAGCGGGGACAGAATGAAACGACCATAATAAAGACGCTTACTATCTATTCTTGATTCAACACACTTCCACTGTAATGTTCGAGTGGACCCTCCTACTTCCTCTCGAACCATACTAAATATTGTTATTTAATCAGATTATTGAATTATTTATTTCTCTTGAAATCCATTTAATTCTTATTCCTACACACGTCTTTTTTTAGGAGGTCGACATCCATTATGTGGCATAGGTGTTACATCGCGCACGAAACTTAATAGTAGACCACTTCTACGGATGGCTCGTAATGCTGCATCTCTTCCAAGACCGGGTCCTTTTATCATAACTTCTGCTCGTTGCATGCCCTGATCAACTACTGTACGAATAGCATTTATAGCTGCTGCTTGAGCCGCATAAGGTGTCCCTCTTTTTGTGCCTTTGAATCCAGAAGTACCCGCGGAGGCCCAAGAAACTACCCGCCCTCGTACATCTGTAACAGTTACAATGGTATTGTTGAAACTTGCTTGAACATGAATAACACCTTTTGGTATTCTACGTCCATTCTTACGCGAACCAATACGCCCATTCTTACGCGAACTAATTCTTGGGATAGGTTTTGTCATATTTTATCATCTCATAAATATGAGTCAGAAATATACGGAAAGATACGGAGATATCCATCTCATGTTAAAACAGATTCTTTTACACTTACACGGGTCCTTCTTTTTATTTTAGAAAGTTCTTTATTTAGTTTAGAAAGATATTTAGTTTAGAAAGATTACCCTTGTCTCTGTTTATGTCTCGGATTGGAACAAATCACTATAATCCGTCCACGCCTACGGATAAGTCGACATTTTTCACAAATTTTACGAACAGAAGCCCTTATTTTCATATTTCTTATTCCTTACTTTAATTCTAAATTTATTCCTTGGAAAATAAGTTTATTTCTTTTTGTTAATTTCAAATTGTATCCTCACGAAAGTAATGTTTAAAAAAATCAACTAAAAGTTTGAATCCTTGTTGCGAATTCTATAAATTATACGTCTCCCGTAAGTTAGAGAGAAAATTAAGATAACAGGAGGAAGGGATGTAAGATCACCATATATAACACAAAATTTCTCCCCCAATTTTTTCTAGTCGAGCTTCTCGATCTGTCATTATACCTCGAGAAGTAGAAAGAATTACAATTCCCATTCCACCTAAAATTTTAGGAATTCGTTGATAGTTGGAATAGATTCGTAGACCTGGTCGGCTGATACGTTTTAAAATAGTTCGATATATTCCCTTTCGAGTCCTTCTATGTCGTAGGGTTAAAACCAAGAAACATTTGTTACTTTCCTGATGTTTACGAACGTTTTCGATAAAACCTTCTCGTAGAAGTATTTTCACAATGTTTTCGGTAATATTAGTAGATGCTATTCGAACCGTTCTTTTTTTATCCATGTCAGCATTTCTTATAGAAGTTATTATATCGGCAATAGTATCCTTACCCATGGTGAACTATAATTATTGGTACCCCCTAATTTTGATATAATCAACATGTTTTTTATTTTAAAAATTTTTTTTATAATAAAAAATTCAATTTATATTTTATATTAATTAAAAATATATGCGTGATACACAATCTACTAATTGACTTGACCCCTCTCGGATACCCCGCTATATCATAGTTAAATATACTATTAGTATTTATAATACCTCAGGAGCTAATGAAACTATTTTAGTAAAGTTCAACTGTCTCAATTCCCGAGCGATTGCACCAAAAACTCGAGTTCCTTTTGGATTTCCTTCTTGATCAATAACAACCGCGGCATTGTCATCATATCGTATTATTATGCCGTTGTCACGTTTGAGTTCTTTACATGTACGCACAATTACAGCCCTAATAACTTCTGATCTTTCTAAAGGCATATTTGGTACTGCTTCTTTGATTACGGCAACAACAACGTCACCAATATGAGCATATCGTTGGTTACCAGCTCCTAAGATTCGAATACACATCAATTTTCGAGCTCCACTATTATCCGCTACATTCAAAAGAGTCTGAGGTTGAATCATATCATTTTTATTTTAATCTGTTATTTCGTTGCAAAAGAAAAAAAATAAAAAGAAATATTGTCTGTCTAAAAAAAAAATAAATCTATATTTTTTAATCATCGCCTTTCTTTTTATTTATGCATCCCTATCCCTCAATAACGAATTGAGTTCGTATAGGCATCTTACGCGCAGCTATTTTAATAGCTGCTCTGGCTACAGTTTCTGATACTCCGCCCATTTCATAAAGTATTCGACCCGGTTTAACAACGGATACCCAATATTCGGGGGCCCCCTTCCCCGAACCCATACGTGTTTCTGCGGGTCTTACTGTAACAGGTTTGTCGGGAAATATACGTACCCATATTTTTCCGCCACGACGCGCATATCGTGTCATTGCTCGTCGTCCTGCTTCTATCTGTCTAGCCGTGATCCAAGCGGGTTCAAGTGCTTGAAGAGCGTATCCGCCGAAACAAATATGATTGCCTCGAAAAGATATTCCCTTCATTCTTCCTCTATGTTGTTTACGAAATTTTGTTCTTTTGGGGTTATAGTTGATGGTTCTTTATTAATTAAATTCCATCTCTACTGCAGAACCGGACATGAGAGTTTCTTCTCATCCGGCTCCTCGCGAATGAAATGATTCATTAATATTACTACGGGTTTCGCGGGCGAATATTAACTCTTTCGTGCTTTATTCGTCGGGTCAGACCTTTTACTTTTAGAATAAATAAATTTGTTCTTGGTTCGTTCCGCCATCCCCCCCAATGAATCATTAGGATTCATTTGTTTTCAATGGAATCTTATGCAATCATGGGTTCTGTCGTTCCTATAGCCTCTTCGTTAATGGTTAGGCCCAAACTTCGCAATGGAGCCCCAACAAAATTTGTTCCTGAGTCAATTTTCTTAGTTTCTATTAACCCAAGGCTCTTTATCAATAATTTTTAATTATT